AAGTAATCGTTGAATAGCTATTTTGCTGCAATTTATTTCTTTAGAAATCCAAAAAGAATAGAAGGAAGGTTTAGTTACGATTAGAAATTTACTTTCTATCTTCACCCATGGATCCTTTACTCAGACTTATTCAATTGGAAGTCTTGATTCAATTCAAAAATTCTGTTTCGCAATTTTCTAATCCACCTTTCAAATTTATAAGTGACTCGTGGATAGAAATCACGAGAATGTGTAGTTTTTTTTCTCGAATTTATCATTTGAGAGGTAAAGGATTAAATCCTTTTCATTTTAAGAAATAAAGTTTTTGATCGGAATATGAATAAAACCGAAAGACCCTTTAACTATTAAAAGGTTAATAGAACGAATCACACTTTTACCACTAAACTATACCCGCTACAATATGATTATTGTATACAAATGGACGTTTTGTCGAACAAGAGAATTGAGCATGATTAAGATAAGATAGGATTATCAAAGAATAATAAAAATTAGCGTATTGGGCTTTTTCGTGGGGAAATAAAAATTTAATGAGATTCAAAAATAAGTTTCATTAAATTTAAATTAAATGACTAAAGTTTTATCTTTTGTGGAAGAAGTTTTGATAGATATGGATCGCAAAAACACTAAAATCAGAACACAAAAAGGTAGTGTGGAAGAATCGAGAGTTTTAGTTGCGAAAATTAAATAAAATATAACAACAATAAAGAATGTAAATAGTCTTTGTTCTTTTTGTTGTTGCTTGAATATAAGATATTCAATTGATTAAAATAATAATTATATTATTCTCTTTTTTATTATTAATATAAATTGATTAAAATAATAATAATATTATTATATTAAAATATATAAAGTATATTATATATATAATATAATTAAAATAATTAAATATATAATTAATATTATAATTATATAATATTATTTTAATAAATTTAATAAAATAAAATTGTATATATAATATATAAAAAATAGAAATATAGAAGAATAATAAATAGAAAATCTAAAGCCTTTTTTTTTGTTTTCAAATCAGATAAATCATTAATTATCTATAATTCGTTGGACCAAAAAAAGGCCCGGCTAGGTACTGACCAGGCCAGGCCATCCGAATAAGAAGGGCTTTTCGAACAAAATCAACACAAAACAAAGAGGTCGTCCTTCTTTTTCTTTATTTAGGTTGTTGTCACCTTCCAGCCCTTCCCTTTCGATAAATAAAATTCCTGATTTGTCAATCTCTCTACATATACATATCATATATAGAATAGAGAAAGAAGAGAGAGAAAAAAAGACTCCTTTCATTTACATTATGGGTAATGTAGAAATTATCTTTTTCAATTGGGAGAGATGGCTGAGTGGACTAAAGCGTCGGATTGCTAATCCGTTGTACGAGTTATTCGTACCGAGGGTTCGAATCCCTCTCTTTCCGTTTCCGTTGATGACTTGATTAATTTTTTTAAAATTTTTCAAATCTAGAGAAAATCCTAAGAAGATTTGAAAATGAATCAAAGAAAACCCTTAGGATCTTATTCTTCACGTCCAGGATTACGTCCCGGATCATTAGATAGGAATCCAAAGATAAAGAGAGAAACAAAAAATATCACTACGGTATAAACGAAGAGTTTCAGAGTAAGCATTACACAATCTCCAAGATGATTTTTGGGGAAAAAAAAGAGAATAGATCTTCCATTTTTCTACCACATATCCTATTTTTACACCAGTTTTTTTTCTATAGAAGTAGAAATTAATTGTCACAAAACAAATGATTTGTTTTTCATTCAAAAAAAATATGTTTCATATCGAAATTATATATTGTAGTAGACCCTAATAGGGGTTAGGGTCTTTTGCTGCAAGAAGAGGTAAAAAAATGAATAGAAGAAATGGGTGGTAAGCCGGCCACTAGGACAGAATTTTAATGTGCGAATCGAGGGTTCATACTCTAAAACTTATCTGATTTTATCAATTGATAGAATTTTTTCTCGAAGAAATCATGCATTTTCTAGGATATTATTATATATATTATTAATTTATTAATTATTAAGGATTTCATCGAAAACTTACAGCAGCTTGCCAAACAAAAGCTAAAAGAAAAAAAAACAGAGGTATGACTGGCATAACATCTACGATTGGATTCAAAAAAGCATAGGCTTCGGGCAATTTTCCGAAGAAAAAACTACTCGAAGAAAGGGCAGAATTAATACAAATACAGATTAAACTAACGATATTAAGCATAACAGACATCTTTTTGTTCTTGGAGATAATTTAATTTTGATTGGGTTTTTGATATAAGGAAAAAGGAAGAAAGTAAGTTACGGTAGACAAAAAATCCTTGCTTTTTTTTTGAAGCCACCCAATCAAAAAATCCTCCAATTCTCAACTTAAAGTAGAATAGAAGAAATCATACTTTCATACAATATCTTAATTGAATTCTATGTAATGATCAATAAATTTAGTTGAATTCTATTATATTATATATATGTATCAAAATCCTACTACCCATTTATTCTATAGATATATAGATATTTGGACTGGAGTTGACAAACAACCAATACCAATTTTATTGTTTCTTAGCTTATATTATAAATAGAAATGGGGCGTGGCCAAGTGGTAAGGCAACGGGTTTTGGTCCCGCTATTCGGAGGTTCGAATCCTTCCGTCCCAGAGGGTTTTTATGCTATAGTATTCCTAATTATTGCTATAAAAAGAATAATGGAGTGGTCATGAGTAAATCAGTATTAATTTAATTATTTGTTCGAATCTCATTAACAAATGATCAAGTTCCATAATATATTCTTTTATGTTATGGAGCCAATGTATTTTTTTTTTTATTTCATTTTATTTAGGTATTTCGTGGTTGACTCTAATGAAAAATTGGAAATCTATGGAACGATTGAGGCAGGGGTGATTTACCCTATCCCTTATTATTCACTTTATGACAAGATTTGATTATTGAGATATTTATGTTAAACAAAATACATATAAACATATAAAATGAGGAAATATTTAACTTATATGGTATGTCTATATCGTTCTATTTCAATGTGAATAATTTTTAGGTTTTTATTTTCGTAAGCAGATGAAAAGAATTAAGATTAAGATTTTTACTTATATCATATAATTTTTTGATCCACTGGGGAAAAAAAAAATTGGATTAGTTCTTCTTTTCTTTGATCTATTTTAAATCTTTGATGAGTCAAAGAAAGACTTTTCGGATTAAACGTGTTGCTTATTGGCGAATTTTATTCAAAGAAGATAAGGATGTTTATATAGGAAACTTTTTCAATTAATGATTCCTTGTCAGTTGAATCTTTGGTACTAAAAAAGTGGGAAATAGGTTAATCTATCCTATTTAGTCACTTGACGATGCAGAGTCAATAAGTTTTTCATTTATATAGTTCTATCTATATATATATATAGTATATAGATACTTTTTATGTATGTTAATTATGTATGTTAAAATATATTTATTGATGTTAAAGATCTTGTCTTGCTAATACTTTTTCATAAAAATCGTTCCACATATACATTATTCATATTTTTAATCATTTTTTTAAATAAAAAAATAAAAAGTGTCTAGATTACGATATCTATGTACAACTGAACCAATGACTATTCATGATTACATAATTGAATCAATCCCATACTGGTTCCAAATTAGAGAAATGTGATGGTAAAACTTCGTTTGAAACGATGTGGTAGAAAGCAACGTGCGACTTGAAGGACACGATCCGTTGTGGATTTTTATATCCACCATTTTATTTTTTATTTATCGAGGAATGAAGGTGCTCTTGTCTCGACATCGTTTGTTCTGTTACACCCGAATCCTTCGTTTTTTTGTTGGGTTGTAAATATTCTACGATGGAGCTCGAGTCGAAAAGTCGAAAGGATTAATTCATTTCTGGGGGGCAAGGATCTAGGGTTAATGCCAATCAATTGTAACAACTTCGTAAACGTATCTTATATATTATATATAGAAAAAAAAAGGATCCAATCCAATTCCAACAAGTTTACAATTCAAAAACAAAACTTGTTGGAATTGATCAAACTTTTTCGATTCTAAAGTGTATTACGCGGGAATCAACTGTCCATTGGATTCTTTGATAGAAAGAAATAAGATTTCAAATATTTCAATTTAAAATTAAAAGGGTATGTTGCTGCCATTTTTTAAAGTATTAAGAAGCACCGAAGTAATGTCTAAACCCAATGATTTTAAATAACGATTAAAGGATCCAAGAACAAGTAAACCCATTTTAATTGTCTCGATAGTCTCAATAACTGGATCATACAAATCTAATTTTAAACGAGACAAAAAAAAGAGGGTAAAGACGACTCAATAAATTAAATTTACTAAAGAAAAGAGTTTACTTTTGAGCTATTTGAGAGTTATTCAACTTGAGTTATGAGTACGAATGGTTTCTTTTAAATTTTCAGGAAGGACAAAAGACGACTGAAATTTAAGTCTAATTTATTTTCTAGACTCATTTGTAATTTAATTTATTGGAATATAATTTCATACATAGACAAAACTTTGAATCAAATCATTTTTTCTCGAGCCGTACGAGGAGAAAACTTCCTATACGGTTCTAGGGGGGGTATTGTTCATCTACATCTATCCCAATGAGCCGTCTATCGAATCGTTGCAATTGATGTTCGATCCCGAAGAGAAGGAAAATATCTTAGAAAACTGGGGTTTTATGATCCAATCAAGAATCAAACTTATTTAAATGTTTCTGCTATTATATACTTCCTTGAAAGGGGTGCTCAACCGACAGGAACTGTTCAGAATCTTTTAAATAAAGCGGAAGTTTTTAAAGAACTTTCGTCTAATCAAACGAAATTAAATTAAATTTAAAGAAATACCAAGGGGGGGTAGTGACTTATATATAACTTTGTATAATTTTTCTTTACTAGTTTTTTTGATTTCCCCCCCCCTTCCTCCTGATTCGTATCTATTTATCATCCCTTCCGTCGAATCCGGGGTGATGGTCTAGAACGACAAAACGTTAGTTTATTGATTCAAAAATATAAAATTGGGGCATTTTCTTCACAATTGTGTGATTTTCATTAGAACTCGACTAAAAGGAATCAAGCCTGCTTATTCCACTTAGATTGATGAAATACAGTATCGCCTAAAAAATCCGTATTTGTTTTTCAATTCTTTCATTTCTAGTTTTTGTATCTTTGTAGATTAGGTATGTAGTGCCAATTCAAGACAATTTTTAGTATTATTGCTATTGAAATCTTTTTTAATTTAACAAAAGATTTCAATAGCAATCTCTTTTGTTTTTTTTCCACTGTATTCTTTTCTCAAAATTTATAATATTGACAACAGTGTATCGAACAAATATAATTCATCGTGATAAGTGAAGTGGGTCTATTTGATTCTGTCCATAGGTTTTTTACTTTATTTAAACTCATTTTACAATTGTGTTTTTCTTTTATCTGAGAATTTGTTGTATTTTGATCTAATCAATTCATTTTTATGTTTCGAATCCATTATAAAATCTGTTTTTTTGGATTTGTTAGTTCAATTATTTGATTAGCCCGTATAATCTCTTTTATTTTTATTGAAATTTAATTTAATTTATTTTTATTGTATCTATATACCCTTTAAGTTGAGATTATGTTTAATCTATATTTTCTTCGGGTTGCTAACTCAACGGTAGAGTACTCGGCTTTTAAGTGCGGCTAGAATCTTTTACACATTTGGATGAAGTGAGTAATTCGTCCATACTATTGGTAAAGTTTGGAAGACCACGACTGATCCTGAAAGGGAATGAATCGAAAAAAAAAAGCATGTCGTATCAATCAAGAGTTCTGAGGCTATTTCATTCTTCTCGGATCGGTACAAAACCTCGTTCGAATTCTTGTGACGGAACAAAAAAAAGAGTTTGGTCAGATGAATAAATGGATAGGGCCCTATGGCTTCAATTAATTATCAGAAAGAAAAAGTAACCAGCTTATGTTCTAAATTTGAATAAGTTCCCGATCTAATTAGACGTTAAAAATAGATTAGTACCTGATACGGGAAGGATTTCTCCCCATGAGGGAATTATATATTTTTTTAATGAATCCTAACTATTTAGATTCTTATTATGGAATCGAGGTGTGTGTAAAAGAAGAAGTATATTGATAAAGAAAGTTTTTTCCGAAATCAAAAGAGCAATTAGGTTTAAAAGATAAATGATTTCTAACCATCTTGTTATCCTATAACATAGACGAATTAAATGAAATGGAAAAAAAAAAAGAGAGGGTAGAGAATCTGTTGATAAGTTTACCTGTCTCGGGGTATCTATTCTTACTAGAATATCCTGTTTTAACTGTATTGCACTATGTATTATTTGATAACCCTCAAAATTTTTTACCCTTTGGCTTAAATCGAAATTAAAATGGAGGAAATCAAAAGATATTTACGGCTAGAAAGATCTCAACAACATGACTTCCTATATCCACTTCTCTTTCAGGAATATATTTATGCATTTGCTCACGATCATGGTTTAAATTTTAATAGATCAATTTTTTCGGAAAATAGGGGTTATGACAATAAATCCAGTTTACTGATTGTGAAACGGTTAATTACTCTAATGTATCAACAGAATAATTTTATTATTTCTCCTAATGATTCTAATAAAAACCCCCTTTTGAGACGCAACAATAATTTGTATTCTCAAATCATATCAGAGGGGTTTGGATTTATTGTGGAAATTCCATTTTCTCTACGATTAAGATTTTATTTAGAAGGGAAAAATAAAAAGATAGTAAAATCTCAGAATTTACGATCAATTCATTCAATATTTCCCTTTTTAGAGGACAATTTTTCACATTTTAATTTTGTGTTAGATATATTCATCCCCCATCCTGTCCATGTGGAAATCTTGGTTCAAACTCTTCGCTATTGGGTAAAAGATGCCTATTCTTTGCATTTATTACGATTCTTTCTCAACGAGCATTGTAATTGGAATACTTTTATTACTCCAAAGAAAGTCAGTTCCTCTTTTGCAAAAAAAAATAGCGGATTATTCTTATTCTTATATAATTCTTATGTATGTGAATACGAATCCATTTTCGTCTTTCTACGTAATCAATCTTCTCATTTACGATCAACGTCTTATGAAGTTCTTCTTGAACGAATCTATTTCTATGAAAAAGTAGAACGTCTTGTGAACGTCTTTGTTAAGGTTAAGGATTTTCAGACGAACCTATGGTTCGTCAAGGAATCTTGTATGCATTATGTTAGGTATCAAAGAAAATATATTTTGGCTTCAAAAGGGACGTCTCTTTTTATGAATAAATGGAAATGTTACCTTGTCATTTTTTGGCAATGGCATTTTTCGCTGTGGTTTCAGCCAAGAAGAATTTCTATAAACCAATTATCAAACCACTCCCTTGAATTTTTGGGCTATCTTTCAAGCGTGCAAATGAACCTTTCAGTGGTACGGATTAAAATTATAGAAAATTCATTTCTAATCAATAATGTTATTAAGAAGTTCGATACCCTTGTTCCACTTA